TTAAAAATAAGCTAAATTAAGCTATTGGGTTCATACCCCAAATATAAAGATATATCTCTTTTTTTTAAAAATAAAGTGCCTGATAAAAGGATTATTCTGATAGGATAAATTATGTAAAAATTTACCTTTATTATATTTTATAGAATTTAACTATAACTAATAATATCAAAAATTATTGTGCAATTACACTAAAATATATTTTATAAAAAAAATTGAAATTAAAGTTCTATTAGAAAATAATTATTTTCTATTTTTTATTTATTTTTTATTAAATTCAAATAAAATATTTTTTATTTTTATTCTCTTTTTTAGAACTTTAATTTCAATTTCTTCTAATTCATGATTGGGATGTTGAATTGGCTTAGAAATTAATTTATTAAGTTTTATTCCTTTAATCTCAAACTCCAATAATTTACTTAATTCAGAAACATCCCTAAAATATTTTTTAATCCAAGCTATCGCTTCTATTAATTTTTTATTTTCCATTCTTATTAAAATAATTTTATTAATAAATTTCGAAAATAATTTTTTAATTTCAATTATAATTAATTCTTCTATATTAATTAAAATAGGTTCAGCCCCATTTCATTTCTGATTTCCTAATATTATAGAAGGATTATCTTGATTAAATTGTTTTATTTTAATAACATGACAAAAAATTTCCCCCATAATTTTATTGTCATATTATATAAATATTAACTTTTTAATATTAATTGTAATTTTAAATATTATTATTGGAGCAATTGGAGGCTTAAATCAATCATCCTTACGAAAACTAATAGCATTTTCTTCCATTAATAATTTAGGGTGAATATTAATATCTTTAATAATTAGTGAAAATTTATGGATATTCTATTTTTTAATATATTCTTTTCTTATTAGAATAATATGTTTTTTATTTTTTATTTTGAATTTATTTTACATTAATCAATTATATAATTTTAATATAAATTTTTCAATAAAAATAACAATTATAATTAATTTCCTTTCTATAGGAGGATTACCCCCATTTTTAGGATTTTTCCCTAAATGAATTATTATTAATTTTTTATTAAATAATAATATATTTATTTTATCTTTTATTTTTATTATAATAAGATTAATTATATTATTTTTTTATATTCGTATTCTATATTCTTCACTATTATTTTTTAATTTTAAATTAAAATGATTTAAAATTTTTATTAAAAATAAATCAATAATTTTAATTAATTTTTTCAATTTAATTTCTTTATTAGGAATAATTCTTAGAACTTTCTTTTTTTATTAAGGTTTTAAGTTAATATAAACTAATAATCTTCAAAATTATTTATAAAGATAAATTTTCTTTAAGCCTTAGTATTGATTTACCCCTTAAAATTTGCAATTTTATATCATTATTGACTATAAAGCTTAATAAAAGAGAACTATCTCGTAAATAAATTTACAATTTATCGCTTAAATCTCAGCCATTTTATTAGCGAAAATGACTTTTTTCTACAAATCATAAGGATATTGGAACATTATATTTTATTTTTGGAATTTGAGCTGGAATAGTAGGAACCTCTTTAAGATTATTAATTCGAATAGAATTAGGAACTCCTGGATCTTTTATTGGAGATGATCAAATTTATAATACTATTGTTACAGCTCATGCTTTTATTATAATTTTTTTTATAGTTATACCTATTATAATTGGGGGATTTGGAAATTGATTAGTACCTTTAATATTAGGAGCCCCAGATATAGCATTTCCGCGTATAAATAATATAAGATTTTGATTATTACCCCCCTCATTAATTTTACTAATTTCAAGAAGAATTGTCGAAAATGGTGCAGGAACTGGATGAACAGTTTACCCCCCACTTTCATCTAATATTGCACATAGAGGATCATCTGTTGATTTAGCCATTTTTTCACTTCATTTAGCTGGAATTTCTTCTATTTTAGGCGCTATTAATTTTATTACTACAATTATTAACATACGAATTAATAATTTATCTTTTGATCAAATACCTTTATTTATTTGATCTGTAGGAATTACAGCATTATTATTACTTTTATCTTTACCAGTATTAGCGGGAGCTATTACTATATTATTAACCGATCGTAATTTAAATACTTCATTTTTTGACCCTGCAGGGGGAGGAGATCCAATTTTATACCAACATTTATTTTGATTTTTTGGTCATCCCGAAGTTTATATTTTAATTCTTCCGGGGTTTGGGATTATCTCTCATATTATTTCTCAAGAAAGAGGCAAAAAAGAAACTTTCGGATCTTTAGGAATAATTTATGCTATAATAACAATTGGATTATTAGGATTTATTGTATGAGCTCATCACATATTTACAGTAGGAATAGATATTGACACCCGAGCTTATTTTACTTCTGCAACAATAATTATTGCTGTACCAACAGGAATTAAAATTTTTAGATGATTAGCAACATTACATGGAACTCAAATCAATTTTAACCCCCCAATATTATGAAGATTAGGATTTGTATTTTTATTTACAGTAGGAGGATTAACAGGAGTAATTTTAGCTAATTCATCCATTGATATTACATTACATGATACTTACTATGTAGTAGCTCATTTTCATTATGTTTTATCAATAGGAGCTGTTTTCGCTATTTTTGGTGGATTTATTCATTGATATCCATTATTTACAGGATTAAGAATAAATTCTTTTTATTTAAAAATCCAATTTATCACTATATTTATGGGAGTTAATCTAACTTTTTTTCCCCAACATTTTTTAGGGTTAGCTGGAATACCTCGACGATATTCAGATTACCCTGATAGATTTATTTCATGAAATATTATTTCATCTTTAGGATCTTATATTTCTTTTTTATCAATAATATTAATAATAATTATTATTTGAGAATCTATAATTAGTCAACGAATAATTTTATTTTCTCTTAATATATCCTCATCTATTGAATGATATCAAAATTTACCTCCAGCTGAACATTCATATAATGAATTACCTATTTTAAGAAATTTCTAATATGACAGATAAAATGTAATGGATTTAAAACCCATTTATAAAGGAATTTTCCTTTTTTTAGAACATGGCAACTTGATCTAATTTTAACTTTCAAAATAGAAATTCACCATTAATAGAGCAAATCATTTTTTTTCATGATCATACTTTAATTATTCTAATTATTATTACAATTTTAGTATTATACTTAACAATATATTTATTTTTTAATAAATATATTAATCGATTTCTTCTTGAAAATCAAATAATTGAATTAATTTGAACAATTTTACCTGCTATTACTTTAATTTTTATTGCTTTACCCTCATTACGATTACTTTATTTATTAGATGAAATAAATAACCCACTAATTACTATTAAATCAATTGGACATCAATGATACTGAAGATATGAATATTCAGACTTTCAAAATATTGAATTTGACTCTTACATAATTCAATCAAGAAAAAATTTAAATAATTTTCGATTATTAGATGTGGATAATCGAATTATTTTACCTATAAATAACCAAATTCGAATTTTAATTACTGCAACTGATGTTATTCATTCATGAACTGTCCCCTCCTTAGGAGTAAAAGTTGATGCTAATCCAGGCCGTTTAAATCAATCAAGATTTTTTATTAATCGACCAGGAATTTTTTATGGTCAATGTTCAGAAATTTGCGGAGCTAATCATAGATTTATACCTATTGTTATTGAAAGAATTTCAATTAAAAATTTTATTAATTGAGTAAATAATTATTCATTAAATGTCTGAAAGCAAGAAATGGTCTCTTAAACCATATTATAGTAAATTAGCAATTACTTTTAATGAAAGAATTAGTTAATTCATAACATAAATATGTCAAATTTAAATAATTACTCAAGTAATATTCTTTTATCCCACAAATAATACCTATTAATTGAATATTTTCTTTCTTATTTTTTATTACTATTTTTATTTTATTTAATATTATAAATTATTATATTTTTAATTATAATATTTCATTAAAAATTAATAATATTAAAAAAATTAATAAAAATTTAAATTGAAAATGATAAATAATTTATTTTCTATTTTTGACCCATCAACAAATTTATTTAATTTATCATTAAATTGAATTAGAACATTTTTAGGATTAATATTTATCCCATATTCTTTTTGATTAATCCCAAATCGACATTATATATTCTGAAATATTATTATTTATAAATTACATAACGAATTCAAAAATTTATTAGGAAATTCAAATAATTCAAAAATTAATGGATCAACATTTATTTTTATTTCCTTATTTTCATTTATTTTATTTAATAACTTTTTAGGATTATTTCCTTACATTTTTACAAGAACTAGGCACTTAACTATTTCATTATCTTTATCTTTAACTTTATGATTAAGATTCATAATTTATGGGTGAATCAATAATACTCAACACATATTTATTCATTTAATTCCACAAGGAACCCCAACAATTTTAATGCCTTTTATAGTTTTAATTGAATCTATTAGAAATATTATTCGACCAGGAACATTAGCTGTACGTTTAACTGCTAATATAATTGCCGGACATTTATTACTAACTTTATTAAGAAGAAGAACAAGAAATACTTCAAGATATATATTAGTAATATTGATTTTTATTCAAATTTTACTTCTAATTTTAGAATCAGCAGTTGCAATTATTCAATCTTATGTAATTACAGTATTGAGAACATTATATTCTAGAGAAGTAAATTAAATGTCTTTAAATCATAATCATCCATACCATTTAGTTGATTACAGCCCATGACCTCTAACTAGAGCTATTGGAACAATAACATTAGCAAGAGGAATAATTAAATGATTTCATAATTTTAACATGAATCTATTAATTTTAGGTTATATTATTATTATTTTATCCATATATCAATGATGACGAGATATTTATCGAGAAAGAACATTACAAGGAAATCATACCTTACTTGTATCAAATGGATTACGTTGAGGAATAATTCTTTTTATTATCTCTGAAATTTTTTTTTTTATTTCATTCTTTTGAGCTTTTTTTCATAGAAGACTTTCTCCTAATATTGAAATTGGTTCAATATGACCTCCATCAAGAATTATTTCTTTTAATCCTTTTCAAATCCCCTTATTAAATACAATTATCTTAATCACTTCAGGAATAACAGTAACTTGAGCCCATCATGCATTATTAGAAAATAATTTTAATCAAACTTCTCAAAGTCTTTTAATTACAATTATATTAGGAATTTATTTCTCAATTTTACAAGGTTATGAATATATTGAAGCTTCTTTCACTATTGCAGATAGAATTTACGGATCAACATTTTTCATAGCAACAGGATTTCATGGATTACATGTTATTATCGGAACAACATTTCTACTTATTTGTTATATTCGTCATTTAAATAATCATTTTTCTATAAACCATCATTTCGGATTTGAAGCAGCTGCTTGATATTGACATTTTGTTGATGTAGTTTGATTATTTTTATATATTTCAATTTACTGATGAGGTAATTAATTATTTATATAATATATTTAGTATATTTGACTTCCAATCAAAAGGATTAATTAACTTAAATTAATATAAATAATTATCTTATTAATAAATTTATCAATTATTATCTTTTTAATTTCTAATATTATAATATTATTAGCATCAATTTTAGCAAAAAAATCTCTTATAGACCGTGAAAAATGTTCACCCTTTGAATGTGGATTTGACCCAAAATCATTAGCACGAATTCCTTTTTCACTTCATTTTTTTTTAATTACTATAATTTTTCTAATTTTTGATGTAGAAATTGCTTTAATTTTCCCAATTATCCCTTTATTTAAAATTGTTAATTTTTTAATCTGATCAAAAGTTAGATTATATTTTATTATTATATTATTATTTGGTTTATATCATGAGTGAAATCAAAATATACTTAATTGAATTAATTAAATTATAAGGATTATAGTTTAAATATAAAACATTTGATTTGCAATCAAAAAATATTAAATTTTAATTTATCTTAAATAAGAAGCAATTTTGCATTTAATTTCGACTTAAAAGAAAGAGTATTTACTCCTTATTTATTAATTGAAACCAAAATAGAGGTATATCACTGTTAATGATAAAATTGAATTTTATTTCCAATTAAAAATTTTAAGAAATATAAATAATTAAGCTTCTAACTTAATTCATAGTGAATTAAATCATTAATATTTCTATTTATATAGTTTAAATTAAAACTTTACATTTTCATTGTAATATTAAAATAATATTATTTTTATAAATAATATAACATATTTAAAGATTATATTAATCACCCTAATATCTTCAATATTATACTCTCATTAAGCTATTTAAATAAATTATTAATATTATAAATATTAATATTATCATTCAAATAATAAATCTAAATAAATAAATTTTATAATTTCTTATCTGAAAAATAAAATAAATAGAAGAATAATTTTTAATAATATTAAATATCCCATAACCTCTATAAAATTCTCTTCAACCTATATCAATATTTTTAACTAATTTTTGACCCATATTTAAAAAACCATAATTCAAAATATAAGTTGATAAATTAGGTATAAACCATATAAAAGATAAAAAATATCTTAAATTATATCTTAAAATAAATTTATTAACTGAATAAAAATTCATCTTACTAATTAAATATCCTAAAATTATACCCAATAATCTAACATAAATTACCATTATTTTTAAATTTAAAGGCAAATAAATTATATAAGGATAAGAAAAAATTAATCAACTTAATAAACTTCCTGAAATTAATCTCATTATTAATAATATTATTATTCTTTTTAATATTACATAATCTTCATCATATAAATTATAAATTCTCATTAAATTAAAATCATTAACCATTAAATATATCAATAATCGAATAGTATAAAACATTGTTAATCCTGTAGAAATATAATATAAATAAAAAATAAAAAAATTTAAATTTCTTATTCTTACCATTTCTAAAATTAAATCTTTTGAATAAAATCCAGATAAAAAAGGAATACCACATAAAGCTAAATTAGAAATATTTATACATAATCTAGTTAATGGAATATAAAATCTAATACCACCCATAAAACGAATATCTTGATTATTACTCATTATATGAATAATTATACCAGCACATATAAATAATAAAGCTTTAAATATAGCGTGAGTTAATAAATGAAAAAAAGCTAAATCATAAAAACCTATTCTTAAAATTCTTATCATCAAACCCAACTGCCTTAAAGTTGATAAAGCAATAATTTTTTTTAAATCAAACTCATAATTAGCTGAAATCCCAGCCATAAATATAGTTAAACCTGATAAAATCAATAAAATTTTAATAACATAAATATTCATTAATAACTCATTAAAACGAATCAACAAATAAACCCCAGCCGTAACTAAAGTTGATGAATGAACCAATGCAGAAACAGGAGTAGGAGCTGCTATAGCAGCAGGTAATCAAGATCTAAAAGGAATTTGAGCTCTTTTTGTTATAGCAGCAATAATAATTATTAATCTAATTAAATTTATCGAATAATCATTAGCTATAAAATTTATATAAAAAATATAATTTCAACTACCATAATTTATTATTCATGAAATCACCATTAAAATCATAACATCACCAACTCGATTTGATAAAGCAGTTAACATCCCAGCATTATAAGATTTATTATTTTGATAATAAATTACTAAACAATAAGATACTAAACCTAAACCATCTCAACCTAAAAAAATTCTAATAATATTTGGACTAATAATTAACAAAATTATCGAAAAAACAAATAATAAAACTAATAAAATAAACCGATTTAAATTAACTTCAGAAGATATATATCTTTTTCTATAAAAAATTACAGAAGAAGAAATTAATCTAACAAATATTATAAATAATAGAGACATCCAATCTAATAAAATAGATATAACAATATTTATGGAATTAAATGAAATTAACTCTCATTCTAAAAATAAAACATAATTATTCATAATAAAATAAATTATAAAAAAAAAATTTAATAATATAAAAAAAAACAAAAAAAAAAACCTAATAAAACAAATGGAAAATGACAAGTGATTGATATTTTTATTGATAACCTAAAAAGAGTACCCTCTTAAATTTGACCCCACAAATCAATATTTTATTTAAATTATTTAAGTAAAATCAAATCATTGAATAATCAATTTTTAAAATTGAAATATTTAAAGGCAATCAATGTAATAATAATATTAAGTATTCTCGAGATACTCCAGTATAAAATCTATAAATATTAGATCTATACTTCCCATGTTGAGAAAATGAATATAAGTATAATCTATAAACAGCTCTAAAAAATGAAATTATAATCAATATAATTATAGAAATTTTAGATCACCTTACTAATCTAACAATTAAATTAATTTCGCCTATTAAATTTAATGATGGGGGGGCTGCTATGTTAGAAGACAATAATAAAAATCATCATAATCTTATAGAAGGTATTAAATTTATTATCCCCTTATTTAAAAATAATCTTCGACTATTTAAACGTTCATAATTAATATTGGATAAACAAAATATCCCTGATGAACATAAACCATGCCCAATTATTATAATATAAGCTCCTATAAATCCCCAATAATTTATTGTAAAAATTCCCCCAATTACTAAACCTATATGAGCAACAGATGAATAAGCAATTAAAGATTTAATATCAATTTGACATAAACACTTAAATCTAATAAATACCCCTCCTAATAATCTAATAGTAATTCAAATATATCTTATTTTTAAATTAATTTCTTGTATAAAATTTAATACACGTAATAACCCATAACCACCTAATTTTAATATAACCCCAGCTAAAATTATTGACCCAGAAATTGGAGCTTCCACATGAGCTTTAGGTAATCATAAGTGAATAAAATATATAGGCATTTTTACTAAAAAAGCTATAATTATAGAAATATATAATAATATATTATTTAAATTATAAATTTTTAATATATAAATTGTTAAATAATTAGTTTTATTATAAATATAAAAAATCCCTAAAAGTAAAGGCAATGATAAAAATAAAGTATAAAATAATAAATATATACCAGCTTGAATTCGCTCTGGCTGATACCCTCAACCAATAATTAATAGTAATGTAGGAATCAATCTCCCCTCAAAAAATAAATAAAATATAAATAAATTCATTGCTCTAAAAGTTAAAATTAACATTAACAATAAAAATAAAACATTTAATAAAAAAAAATTTCAATATTTTTTTATTTTATATAAATTTTCCCTAGCCATAATTATTAAAGAACAAATTCAAATTCTTAATAAAATTAAACCAAATGAAATTATATCATATCTAAATATATATCTTAAATTAACAAAAGCACTAATTTTTAATGAAAAATTTATAAATAATATTATTATAAATAATAATATTATTTGAACCATTCAAAATATTTTTTTTTTTAAGCATAAAGGTATTATAAATACTAATATTAATAAAATTTTTATCATTAAATTAAATTAAATCTTTGAAAATAATCATTACCATGAGTTCGAAGTATAGAAACTAAAATTGATAATCCTAAAGCACCCTCACAAACTGATAATACCAAAAAAATTATTAATATATATATATTATAATTAATTATACTTAAATACATTATTATTATAAAATAAATTCTCAATACAATAAACTCTAAACTCATTAAAACAATTAATAAATGCTTTCGTTTAGATACAAAAATTATATTCCCAATTATAAATATAAAAAAAATTACTAAATAAATATTAACTATCATTAGTTTTTATAGTTTAAATAAAACATTGGTCTTGTAAATCAAAATTAAGAAATTCTTTAAAAACTTCAAAGAAAAAGATTTTCTTTATCTATAATCTCCAAAATTATTATTTTTATAAACTATTCTTTGAAATTTCAAAAATATTTTTATCTCTCTCTTTAATTATATTTTCAATTATTATATTTTTCATTAATCATCCATTATCAATAGGAATAATAATTTTAATTCAAACATTAATTTTATGTTTAATATCAGGAATAATAATCAATACTTATTGATTTTCTTATATTTTATTTTTAACTTTTTTGGGGGGATTACTAGTTCTTTTTATTTATGTTTCTAGAATTGCATCTAATGAAATGTTTAATTTTTCAATAAATAATAAAATATTTTTTATTGCTTTATTTTTATTAATAATATTAATAAGAATTTTTTTTATAAATAATTTAAACTGAATAAATATTAATTTTAATAATGAAATAATTAATTTTTTTTATTCATTTTTATTTATAAACAATGAAAATAATATTAATCTAACAAAATTATATAATGAACAAACATATTTTTTAATGTTAATAATAATTATTTATTTATTTATTACCTTAATTGCAGTAGTAAAAATTACAAATATTTTTTTTGGACCTTTACGACCTTTTAATTAATTACAAATGATAAATATATTTAAATCAATTCGAAAAACTCATCCTGTCATTAAAATTATTAATGGATCTCTTATCGATCTCCCCTCCCCATCTAATATTTCAACTTGATGAAATTTTGGATCATTATTAGGGTTATGTTTAATTATTCAAATTACTACAGGATTATTTCTTACTATATATTATACAGCCAATATCGAATTAGCTTTTTATAGAGTAAATTATATTTGTCGAAATGTTAATTATGGTTGATTAATTCGAACTTTACATGCTAATGGAGCATCTTTTTTTTTTATTTGCATTTATTTACATATTGGACGAGGAATTTATTATGAATCATTTAATTTAAAATTTACTTGAATAATTGGAGTAATTATTTTATTTTTATTAATAGCAACAGCTTTTATAGGATATGTTTTACCTTGAGGGCAAATATCGTTTTGAGGGGCTACTGTAATTACTAATTTATTGTCTGCAATTCCTTATTTAGGAACAATATTAGTAAATTGAATTTGAGGGGGATTTGCAGTAGATAATGCTACTTTAACCCGATTTTATACATTTCATTTTTTATTACCTTTTATTGTATTAATAATAGTAATAATTCATTTATTATTTTTACACCAAACTGGATCTAATAACCCATTAGGAATTAATAGAAATTTAGATAAAATTCCTTTTTATCCATTTTTTTTATTTAAAGATTTTATTGGCTTTATTATTCTTATAATATTATTAATCTTATTAACTTTAATTAATCCTTACTTATTAGGAGATCCTGATAATTTTATTCCAGCTAATCCTTTAGTTACCCCTATCCATATTCAACCAGAATGATACTTCTTATTCGCATATGCTATTCTCCGATCTATTCCTAACAAATTAGGAGGAGTAATTGCTTTAGTAATATCAATTTTAATCTTAATTATTTTACCATTTACTTATAACAAAAAAATCCAAGGAATTCAATTTTATCCTATTAACCAAATCTTATTTTGAATTATAGTAGTAACAGTAATTTTATTAACCTGAATTGGAGCCCGACCTGTAGAAGATCCTTATGTCATTACCGGACAATTTTTAACAATTATTTACTTTTCTTATTATATATTAAACCCAATTATTAATAAATATTGAGATTCAATAATTTTTAATTATTAATTAATGAGCTTGTTAAAGCATTTGTTTTGAAAACTTAAGAAAGAATTTTTATTCTATTAATTTATACTAAATTTATTTTTTAATTTAAAAAAATTTTTAATCCAATAAATAATATTAAAAAATTTAAAGAAACTGGTAAATATCTTTTTCAACATAAATATATTAACTTATCATATCGATATCGAGGTAATGTACCACGAATTCAAATAAATATAAAAGAAATAAAAGTCATTTTTAAATAAAATATTAAGCTTATTCTATAGCCCCCCATATATAATATTACAAAAATTATTCTTATAAATAAAATTCTCGAATATTCAGCTAAAAAAATTAACGCAAATCCCCCTCTTCTATACTCAACATTAAATCCTGAAACTAACTCTCTTTCTCCTTCAGCAAAATCAAAAGGAGTACGATTAGTTTCTGCTATTAATGAAGATAATATACACATTCTTAAAGGAAATATAATAATTATAAATCAAATATTTAATTGATACTCATTAAATTTTATTAAATTAAAACTTATAATTAATATTAAACTCGATATTATAATTAAAGCCAACCTAACCTCATAAGAAATTGTCTGAGCAACAGCCCGCAATCCACCTAATAAAGAATAATTAGTATTAGAAGATCATCCAGCTATTAATAAAACATAAACACTTAATCTCAAACATCTTAAAAAAAATAAAACTCCTAAATTAAAAGAAATTAAATTAAAATAATAAGGAATTAATATTCATAATATTAAAGACAAAATAAATCCAATAATTGGAGACAAATAATAAAATAGATAATTCGAATAATTAGGATAAATTATTTCTTTTGAAAATAATTTTAAACCATCAGAAAAAGGTTGAAATATTCCAATAAAACCTAATTTATTGGGGCCTTTTCGAATTTGAATATACCCTAATACTTTTCGCTCTAATAAAGTTAAAAAAGCTAAACCAATTAATACCCCAATAATTAAAATAATAAGACCAATTATAATATTTATAATATCTATTAATGTCATATTACTACCTATATAATTAAAATTATACATAAACGAATTCTAAAATCATCACACTTTTCTGTCAAAATAGTTATATATATATATATATATATAATTAATAATATTCTTTCAATTAAAATTATTTTAAATATTTAATCCTTTCGTACTAAAATATTTTTTTTTATTTAAAGATAGAAACCAACCTGGCTTACACCGGTTTGAACTCAGATCATGTAAGATTTTAATGATCGAACAGATCAAAAATTTAAACTTTTGCATTTAATTTTTATCTTAATCCAACATCGAGGTCGCAAACTTTTTTTTTTATTTGAACTAAAAAAAAATATTACGCTGTTATCCCTAAGGTAATTTATTCTTATAATCATTATTAATGGATCATTTACTCAATTATTTTTGTTTAAATTTAAAAAAAGTTTATTTAATTTTTTTATCACCCCAACAAAATAATAAATATATTTTTTATTTAAATTTTTATATAATATAAATAATATAACTATTATAAAACTCTATAGGGTCTTCTCGTCTTTTAAAATTATTTTAGCTTTTTAACTAAATAATTAATTTCTATATTTATTTAAAAGACAGTTTATATTTCATTCAATCTTTCATACAAGTCTTCAATTAAAAGACTAATGATTATGCTACCTTTGTACAGTCAAAATACTGCAGCCCTTTAATTTATATCAGTGGGCAGATTAGACTTTAAATTATTTTCAAAAAGACATGTTTTTGATAAACAAGTGAATATAAATTTTTGCCGAATTCCTTTTAATTATCTTAAAATAAATTTATAAATTTATTTTATATTATACTAATTTTATCATTATTTCTTCTATTTTAAAATTAAATAATTTTTTTTTTTAAAAAATTAAATTCAATTAAATTTTATTTAATTTAAAATAATTTATAATAAATTTTAATTTTTAAACAATTTAAATTTTAAAAATTTTAAATAAAATTAATTTAATTTTAACAATTTAATTTAAAGCTTATCCCTTAAAATATTGAAATTTTTATTATAATAATTTTATTAATTAATTATTACCAATAAAAATTTTAAAATTAAATTTTTTTCTAAAAAAATTAGATATATTAAAAAACGATTAACATTTCATTTCAAATTAATTATTTAAAATAATTATGCCACATTAATTTTATTAATTAATTATCTCTTTTTAATTCGAAATTATTTTAAATAAAATTTTATTTAATAAACTCTGATACACAAGATACAATAATTTAAATTTACTTTTTAATAAATAAATTTTCAAATATTTCAAAATTATTTTACAATACTAATTCCTTATAAAATTTAAAATTTTTTCTTTATAAATACTTTAACCCCCATTATAATATTTATATTAAAATTATTTTTATTATTTTATATTTTATTAATTTTGTTTTTTCAAATTAATTAATTATATATAATTTCTTCTCAATGTAAATGAAATACTTAGTCACAAGATCTAATTTGTTCATTCTAGAAACACTTTCCAGTACCTCTACTTTGTTACGACTTATTTCAATTTTTAAATGAAAGTGACGGGCAATATGTACATATTTTAATTTTTAATCATTTTAATAAATTAAATAAAATTACATTTAAATCCACTTTCAATTATTTTTTCATAATAACATTCATTTAAATAAATTTATTGTAATCCATTATATTCTTAATTATAATCTGCATCTTGATCTGATTTAAATTATCTAATTAATTCTTAAATATTAATTTTATTAAAAAATATTTTTTTAACAACGATATACAAAATTAATTAATTAAGTAAATTTATTCGTGGATTATCAATTATTAAACAGATTCCTCTAAATGAACTAAAATACCGCCAATTTATTTAAGTTTCAATAAATAATTACATACTATTTTAGTATTTATTATTTAAAATTATATAATAGGGTATCTAATCCTAGTTTATTTATAAATTTATTAAATCATAATTTCTTTATAAAATTTCATTAAATTAAAATTTCACTTAATAATTTAATATTTAATTTAATATTTATTTTATTTATTATATACTGAAAAAATTCAATTTAACTTTTGTATAACCGCAACTGCTGGCACAAAATTTGTTATTAATTTAAATATTACTAAATCTTAATTTCTTAAATATTTAAATCTATTTACTGCATAAATATTAAATTATTATTAAAATAATTAAAAACTAACACTAAAATTTGCATGTAAAATAAATTCAAAATAAATTACTCAAATGATAAAATTTATCTATTTATATAATTTTTTGCATAGATTTTTTTTTTTTTTTTTTTATATTAAATTTAATATAATTATTAAAATTTTATTATTTATTCTCTCTCTTTTTTATAATAATTATATTAAATACATATATCATTATAATCCTATAATGATCTAATTATATAGAAAAATATTAATATATTTATATTTATAAATAGAGTTATTTAATATATATATATAAATATAATTCAATTAAATTAATTATTTAATTATTAAATTTAATAATTTATTAAATATTTATTATTTATATAACACTAAAAATAATTTATAAATTATTTTTTTTTTTAAAAAAAATTTATTAAAAAAACTCTAATATATACCTTATAAAACCATTTTTAACAATTTTTATAATAAAAAAAAAA